ATGCCTACAGTAGACAGTAGAAGGACTAATTAGTTATTTCTTTCATTGCACCCAATATGCCAATATTAACACTGATCATACGTAAATGTAACTCGTTGTTTAAGGAACTATTCAGAGTTCCTAGAGCTCCTTGTAAGGCTTGTTGGAAAAGCCATTGTTGGACTTGATTAATCGCCCTTTGTTGTTCAAAACGAAGAGTTTCCTTGTTGTTCTTTTCTTGTTGTTCCAAAGTAGTATAAATGGAATTAATCAAATCCAATTTGTCCCGTTCTATGGAAGAGTATTCATTCACTCGATACTGATCTGCTTCTATTTCTACCTTACGTAAGCGAGCCCGAGCTTTGTCCAGCTGTTCAACGGCCCCCCCGCGTAATTCTTCTGAATTTCGAATAGTAGTCAAGATTCTCTGCTTTCGATTATCTAATAAATCACTTAATGAAAGTAGATTATCTTTTCATTCATTTCAAAATTTCCATGATCCCTTCCCGAACCAAACATGAATCTTTCGATTCATTTGGCTCTCCCGCTCAATTACTTCAATTACGCATTACGTATGGTAAATTCATATATCCTTTTTTTTTTTGAATGTAATGAGCCTATCCTCTATTCTCTCGTCATATTAAAAAATCAAATAAAAATATCAAAAGGAATCACTAATCCAATCCAAGACACAAGTATTCGGAGGACTCTTCTGACCAAACAAAAATATGTAATTGTCAGCAAAGTTGGTTATTTTTATTTGATTTTTGCAATCCAAAAAAATTTTCTTACTTTAAGAAAGATAGAATAATACATAGGTTGTCCAGTCAGCATTATTTGAAAAGGGAATCAAATCCAATCATAAGTAGTTCAAATCATTTTATCGACACGAGTGCTCTATATCGAGAAAATGATTTTTTTTTGAAACCATCTCTATATTAACATTAACATATATATTAACATAGTGGTAGAAAGAGTACCATGCCGCGTTTGGACTTCAAACGATTTAGCTTTAACCATGTTAACGGTCCCATATTATTGGTTGATAGAGAATCAAAGTATAGTTACCAATGAATTACGAAATGCTACGGTTCTTACATATGACTTAAGTAATTCGCAAGTTAATGTACCTTGCATTCCTAGTTAGAACGGAAAAAGGACAGCTGGTTGGATCCAGCCTATTCTTGAAATAAACAACTCGCACACACTCCCTTTCCAAAAAAGATTAATACCCCAATCACTACACTTAGATTTATTGGATTTGTTGCTAAAATATCGGTATTAAACCCGAAACTCCCAGCGGATGGCCCGTGGCCCAAAGAAAGGAAAGAATCGGTTACATTTTTCATATGATCTCCTCTTATAAATAGACTAAAAAACCGAACAGAGTTCTTTTTGTATCACTTCACTCTCTTTCTTTTATATAGAAAAAATGGGTGGATCTTGGTTGGGGAATGGTTCTTATGACGCGAAAAATCAAGAGGATAATCGTTCTGATTTGATTTCTAAATCGACTCACAAATCTATTCGATTTTAGACGAAATTGTGAATTACCCTCTTTGTTGTACCCCTTCCTAAAAGGGCTTCCTTAGATTACGAAGGGGAAGGCTGAAAGCGAGTCGGCATGCTAATTAGCTGCAAATCAGCCCTTCCCGTGGGTTATTTTATCAACGAATAAGTAATGGTAGGAATGAAATCTTGATAGAATTCGAAAAAGCAAAGCACAAGGCCAAGGCAATAAAAAATGACAAAAAAAAGCATCTTTCTTAAGATTAAACAAAAGGATTCGCAAATAAAAGTGCTAATGCTACAACCAGGCCATAAATTGTTAAAGCTTCCATGAAAGCTAGACTAAGCAATAAAGTACCTCGTATTTTTCCCTCCGCCTCGGGCTGTCTCGCGATACCTTCTACAGCTTGGCCCGCAGCAGTACCTTGACCAACTCCAGGTCCAATAGAAGCAAGCCCTACAGCCAATCCAGCAGCAATAACGGAAGCGGCAGACACCAGTGGATTCATGATAAGTTCCTCGTACCAAAAAAATAAATGGTTAATGATACAACCTACCAATGAATTATGACTGAATTCTTCCATCTTTTTAGATAGATCTTTAATTCGTATCTAACTAGCTAATATAACATATACGCGTATTTCTTTCATAATGTAAACCAACTATTGATCCATCTTCGAATCAATCGGATTTGATAATCATTCGTCGAAACAGTCACAAGAGTTGACTTAAAGCCATTATAAATGGCTTTAAGTCAACCATTTAGATAATAATAGAATTTATTTAAAATGTCCCGAACCGTTTAGCACCCCTTTCACGCCTAGAAACCATTCTCATTTAGTCGTGAAAGGATGCGCTGCACAATCCAGCTGGCTGACTTGCCGCTGAGCGCCCCCAAAAAGGCTACATCTGCGATATCAAGTCGTAAGTCGTCGCAAATTTTTATTTTTATGGTTTCGTTCAGAACGCTCTCGTTCTTCTTATAAATCGTTACTTGTTGTAAGGCAGAGTG